AATAATATTCCAAAGCTTTTGTATGCTCTCCGTTACTTGTGTGTATAAGACCTATGTTATAGAGTATATAACTTCGATCATAGGGATCAATTTCTGGTCGCGTAGCTTCATAATAATTCTGTAAAGCTTCTGCATAATTTCCTTCGGATTGAGCCGACATCCGTTACGGTCGTTCATTCTAGTAAAAGAATCTCCGTTCCAGAACCGTACGTGAGATTTTCATCTCATACGGCTCCTCCCTTCTGTGCATAGTACTAAGAGGAATAATTCATGTAATAAAAATTTCACTATTCTCATTATGAACTGACAGGAGCTGGTATTTTTACAAGAAATTCCTAGCCAGCCTTCCCACAAGAGGTTTTTTCTTAACACCAATCATATTAGTGCTAGATAGAAATGGTAACTCCAAAGATTTCTTTGTACTCAACGCTTATGATTTCCAGGAATTAGTCACTTCAACGGTCTTTGATGGTTATACGGGTACCAAAAGTACGAATGAGATGGATCTTTGTTTTCCTAACCATTCTTTTTCTTTTTAGTCCCGATACCGATAAGGAAAAGGGTTATTTATAACAAAGTTTTTGTGTTGTTGATTCCTAGGTGTAGTGCTTTTTCCCCGATGCCACCTATTGGTACTAAATGAAGTAGTATTGACCTCCAATAAAGAACCTATAGATGTAACCTTTCGCTCAATACTAAAATTGATAATTGAAGCATCTAAGGCTGCATCAATCGAGGATACACGACAGAAGGAATTGCTCTATCTCTAAACTTCACCTTCACCAAGCGTAGGTTTCTTTCACTAATTTGTTTTTTTTTCTATTCCTAACTACGTTCTTTTCTCGTAAAACTGAGGGGTAAAAAAAACAAGAAAAAATCAAATCGCACCATCTCTGTAATAGGTAAATGCCTTTTTTTCTCCTGAAGTTGTCGGAATTATTCGTAATAAAATATTGGCTACAATTGAAGAGGTCTTATCAATAAAATTTCCATTTATTCGAGATCTAGGCATAATTAGCAATTCATTCTATAATTCTTCTCATCCCCTTTCGTTCGGGTAAAACGATCCCACAAAAAAGGAATTGTACAGTACAAAATAACATAAAAACAGACTTATTGGAAAAAATTTGGTGTCTCTCTTTTGGACAAAGATGAAATGAAATAGTTGAAATAAAAAGATTCATCGGGCGATTCATGAATTTCATGGGTTAGCTGATGAAAGAAGTTGTTGTTGATAAATATGAAATTGAAAAAGAAATTTTTTTTTATGGAACCATCGCATCGGGCGGTCATACATATACTACAATTCAGATAATTAAGATGAAGGACTCGCTATTCATTCGGATTTTGGTCAAGAATAACATTCTGTAGGAGAGATGGCCGAGTGGTTCAAGGCGTAGCATTGGAACTGCTATGTAGACTTTTGTTTACCGAGGGTTCGAATCCCTCTCTCTCCGTTTCTTTTCATTCATCAACGTTACCTACTACAATGTATCAAAGAAAATAAGAATTGATATCATTATTTGAACGCCTTATTTAATAGACATTATCTATCCCTAATTAATACCTGCGAAAATACAAATAGAAATATCGTCTTGATATTGAAAAGAAGAAAAAAATCAAAAGAATCCTATTGCCGATCCTTTTTTGATACGTGAATGAGACAGGGTACGAAGTACTCTATTTACTTCAGCGAAAGGAGTCAAAATTGGTATGAACCTTGCTTTTTTCTTTTCGTTAGAATTAAGTCTGACGGGAATAATATTCTACGACCAACAACTCATTTATTTTCAGACCGATCCATTTACTATCTATTATTTGATTTACAAATCCTTTATATTGTAAGGAGTCAATAGTCAAATGGTTTGGCAATTCCCCGCGGGGGGATGAAACAAGATAATTTTGAATCAGAGTTTTCGATCTTTCTTTATCCTTCGTAGTAATAATATCTCGGGGTTTGCAACGATAACTTGGTATATCCACTATACGACCATTAACTAAAATGTGTCTATGGTTAACTAATTGTCTGGCTCCTGGAATGGTCGAAGCCATACCTAATCGAAAAAGGATGTTATCCAAACGCATCTCGAGTAGTTGTAGTAAAACCTGGCCTGTTGACCCTTTGGCTTTTCCAGCAATATGCACATATTTAAGTAATTGTCGTTCTGTCAGACCATAATGAAAACGCAATTTCTGTTTCTCTTCTAAACGAATACGATATTGTGATCTTTTTCCAGAGCGCAATTGGGTTTGAAGATCACTTCTGGATCTGGGTCTTTTACTAGTTAGTCCTGGTAAAACCCCCAGCCGGCGTATTTTTTTGAAACGAGGTCCTCGGTAACGAGACATAGAAAGGCTCCTTTTTGATTCACTTTTCTTTGACAAAAAAATATAAAATCAGACTGAACTAAAGGATCAGCAAAGCAAAACTCAATTTACTAAAGTCCTACAAAACAGAATAAAATAAATTTCATCAATTAAATTTTATCAATATTCGGATTTTTTGTATATATAGGAAATTCAAGCAAAGGTTACGTTTTCCAATTTCTTCTGTAGAGATCTAATTGTTCTAGTCAACTTTTTTATTTATAGCTATAGCTGCAAGTTATCATGACATAATAGATTGGTGATCCGACATTTAGAGAAAGCGAGAGTAGAGATTTTCAATCATGTAAATAAAAAAATAGATAAAAAAAAGAGCCGGCTATCGGAATCGAACCGATGACCATCGCATTACAAATGCGATGCTCTAACCTCTGAGCTAAGCGGGCGGATATAAGAGCAATAGTGTATAGGAATACAGGAAACTATCGAATCTTAGCTATTTCCTAGTGATTCTTATTCTTTTTTTCTTTTATTTATTGATTCTTTCAATTTCTTCTATTTATTAAATATTAGTTATATATTTTAGATTCTATTTAGAAAATAGAAAAGAAAACTATTTAGATATAGATAAATTAGATATCTAAATAGAAATCTAAATTCAATTCCATATTCATATATATTAAATATGAAAAGAAAATATCAATGAAATTATAAATATGAAAAGAAAATATCAATGAAATTAGAATTCGAAATGAAAAAAAAAGAAGAATGAATATCGACCGTTCCACTATTCAAAACTACACTGTAAAAATGAAGGAGGAGGAAAGGCATAGATATATATGTGGTATATATCTATCCATATTGAATTGCGGATAGATCAATGATAAAATCATTTTATATTGAAAAAATAGGGTTTATAGATGAAATGATATAATGATATAATATAGAATAGAGAATAGAGGAAAAAAATAAAATAACAGCATACACTTTTTCAATATAGGAATCATTACCTAATGGATTCAATAGTGCCAAGATAAATGAAAGAGGTGGATGGAATTACAGCTGGATCCTTGTCTAAAAGGCTCAAAGGAAAGGAAGGGGGATATGGCGAAATTGGTAGACGCTACGGACTTGATTGGATTGAGCCTTGGTATGGAAACCTGCTAAGTGGTAACTTCCAAATTCAGAGAAACCCTGGAACTAAAAAAGGGCAATCCTGAGCCAAATCTTTGTTTCGAGAGAAAAAACGATGGAAAATGAGAATAAAAAGGGGATAGGTGCAGAGACTCAATGGAAGCTGTTCTAACAAATGAAATTGATTACGTTACGTTAGTAGCTAAAAGACTTCTATCGAAATGACAGAAAGGATACGTCTTATATACCTAAGACGTACGTATACATACTGACATAGCAAACGATTAATCACAACCCAAATCTTATATCGAATTCTATTCTGTATCTCTATATATTTAGATATAAATTTTGAAATTTCTATATGAAAATAGAAATCTTCTCTTTCTTTCTATTAATATAATATTCTTCTATTAATATTATATTCTTAATATGAGTAATATAATAGTATGAGATAAGGATCTATAAGAAACCCTATAATTCTATTCTTTTTTCATTAGAATGATAGAGATCAAAAAGATATATGAAAAATTGAAGAGTTATTGTGAATCAATTCCAATTGAAGTTGAAAAAAGAATAGAATTCAAATATTCAATAATCAAATTATTCATTCCATAATTTTTGATAGATCTTTTGAAATTGAATCGGACGAGAATAAAGAGAGAGTCCCATTTTACATGTCAATACCGACAACAATGAAATTTATAGTAAGAGGAAAATCCGTCGAATTTTGAAATCGTGAGGGTTCAAGTCCCTCTATCCCCAATAAAAAGCCCATTTTACTTCCTCGCTCTTTATTTATCCTCATCCTCTGTTATTCATTTTTTTTCATCAGTGACTCAGTTTAAAAAAAATGAAATATCTTTCTCATTTTATTCACTCTGTTCTTTCACAAAAGGATCCGAATCTAAATCCTCGTATCTTTTTCCAATCCAATCTCATTTGTTTTGTATAATACGATATGAAGATATATGTTCAAGGAATCTCCGTTATTGAATCATTCATAGTCTATATCTTTTTCCTTACATTTACAAAAAAAAAAGTCTTCTTTTTGAAGATCCAAGAATTTCAGGGGCTAGAGCCAATTTGTTAAGATTTTCTTTTTTAGTTCTTTTCATTGACATAGATAGAAGTACTCTGCTAGGATGATGCACGGGAAATGGTCGGGATAGCTCAGTTGGTAGAGCAGAGGACTGAAAATCCTCGTGTCACCAGTTCAAATCTGGTTCCTGACACGTGAATAATGTATCGGATAGATCTTTCTTAATACCTCATACAAATGAAATGAATTCATTAAGACGGATCGGAATAGATATTCTTTACTTTCTTTTTCATTTTTTTCTCTCTTTTTTTTTTTTTAGTCCCTCCGCAATACGAATGAAAGTCCAGTTACTTTTTTTGTTTTTCCTCTATAAGAGGAATACCAAGATGCTCGTTGAATGATAAAAAACCCCTTTTTTCCTTATTTTACTTATCGGACACGACTCCAGATTTCGTTTCAATTTCAATCAATGAGCATCTTGAATTTCATAGAAATTGGACGTAATATAGTCTTTATTTAAAGGCCAGCCTATCCAACTTTCAGGCATGAAGATACGTTTGATGATTCTTATAAGAAATTCCCAATATATCATAATATTTCCGTTCCTGAAAATCAGCACTTCTTTAAATCCAGAAAACTGACGGGGTTTGAGGATTACTCCTGAGAGCAAATACTTTTATGCATACCTCTTCTGGTTTATCTATACCATAACGTATTTTCGTAAGATGATACACACTAGCTAAAAATCCGCCTGGTATCATAGGCACACTGGGAGCGTAAATAATTGTAACCATATACATATGAAATATGAAATGACAGCAATGGAATTCCAATCCTCGGGAATTAAAGATCTATGAATTAACTAATGCTTGACTAGCCAATCAGATAAATGAACCTGCATCTTCTTCATCTCTCACACATTTATCTTTGTATGAATATTTAACATTGACCGCTGTTTCTTATTTTGTACAAAGGAACCCTGCCTGATTCACAAATTCGTAGGAAGATTGGATTTGAAATCTTTTTCAAATCCAAAAGGTATCTCTGAAGTAGATGGTGATTTATAGAGTAATCCTTGATCATAATTTCCAGTATAAAGAAGAAATTCAATTTAAAAAAAGAAAAAGAATAAAAAGATGATAAAGAACATATGTAATTTCTTCATGAAAGTGGATGAAGAAAGATGGGTATTTGATCCGAGATTTGACAAATACCAATTAGGTCCGTTGGAATGAATTCTTGTGTTTATTTTATTGTTCCTACTACTATCTATACAACTATACAAAATAAAAATGAAATGTATTAGGGCTATACGGACTCGAACCGTAGACCTTCTCGGTAAAACAGAGAAACTTATTATTATCGAAATGATTCGAACTGTTTCAAAGACCCAACATGCATTTTGTTGCATTGGGCTCTTTCATCAACCGATGTAAAGATTAGTTAGTCCACCATAGTTTTCTTTAGAGGAAGATAAGAAGATATTGAGATGGCTCCATGTGCTCTGATTCATTATTTGTATCCTGATCTAGGAGCAATACCAAAGTGTTTCAAAGAAGGGTGACCTTTATTTAGGTCTGCCTTCGGCCTAGATCAACCTAAATGAAATGCAGTCTCTATCGCTCCGCTGCAAGAGTAAAATATGAGACTTAATACACCTCAAAGCTCATAGGACGAAAAGAGGTTCTTTTGAGATCCTTATACTCATTATGCCTGGCATTGAATGGGCTGAGCATTTACCTTATAATGGCAGGTTCTATTTGATTTAGCACCGGAATTCACACTTGAACCGGATCAAACCAAATTTGTCAGGCTATTTTTCTCTTGTTCTCTCGAATCTACGGAGTAAGACATCAACTTTTCAAAAAGATCAATTATGGTCATTGCATAATGAGCTCCTTTGAAAAACATTGGCGCACGTGTAAACGAGGTGCTCTACCTAACTGAGCTATAGCCCTTGTCATAACCATTTTAATATAGAGATAATTTCTTGTCAAGAAGGGTATCCCATAATCTCACATGATAACTCTCTGATCTGTTTATGTTTACTGGTAAAAGATTAATATTGCTTAGAAAACATATTTTACCTATAATCCATCGAAGTGATGGAGACCCTTTTTGTGGTGATAAATGACCTACTTAACCCAGTGGTTAGAGTATTGCTTTCATACGGCGGGAGTCATTGGTTCAAATCCAATAGTAGGTAGAACTTATTAGATACCGGATTCCATGGTATCTAATAAGTTTTTCTACTCATCCTCTTTTTTTCGTTATGTTCTTATCATCAGATTAATCAAATTAGACTTCATTGTGGTCAATTTGTGAAATCAAGATGTAGTGTGTAGTATATAATAAAGAAATCTTTTTATTTTGATTGAATGTATTGACTATTAAGAGGAAATTACTTTGACAGCTTCTACTCGTGTCCTAGCTCGTCTGAGAGCTAGATTTGCCTCAATTGCTTGTCTCTTACCCTCAGCTTTACTCAAGTTAACTTCAGCTATTTCAAGAGTTTGTTGAGCTTCTTGTGGATCAATGTCAGTACTAATTTCCGCACCATTTCCTAAAATGGTGATCTCATTATTACTTATTCTAGCAAAACCGCCCATAAGAGCTACCGTTAACCATCGATCTTTTAGCCGTATTCTCAAAAGACCTATATCTACAGCCGTGGCAATGGGGGCATGATTTGGTAATACCCCAATTTGTCCACTATTAGTAGATAAAATAATCTCTTTCACTTCAGAATCCCAAATCATTCGATTTGGAGTCAGTACACAAAGATTTAAGGTTATTTCTTCAATTTGCTCTCCTCTTCTAAGTTCATAGCTTTCGCGGTAGCTTCATCGATGTTACCCACCAAATAAAAGGCCTGCTCGGGAAGACCATCTAATTCTCCGGAAAGGATGAATTGAAACCCCCGAATTGTTTCTGCTAGACCAACATATTTCCCTGGAGAACCAGTAAAGACTTCTGCCACAAAGAAGGGTTGTGATAAGAAA